GTTTTTTTTATTGTGATTCGAAATAACATAATAACATAAAGGGAATCACGCTCTGTAGGATTTGAACCTACGACATCGGGTTTTGGAGACCCGCGTTCTACCGAACTGAACTAAGAGCGCTTTTTTATGACAGGAGATACGATTGTAAAGAAAAGGATTTTCTCATTTTTGTACCCCCAATGCGTCTTGTATACATTGGTATGCAAAAATGAAAGATTATGTCCAATTTTATTTAATTGATCTCACTCAGATCCCAGTCAATTAATCCCTTGTTACCGCCCATAGGAGAAGTAATAGGTAGGGATGACAGGATTTGAACCCGTGACATTTTGTACCCAAAACAAACGCGCTACCAAGCTGCGCTACATCCCTTTTCCAAAATTTTTGTACAGTGTCATTGTACAAAATCCATATCTTGTTTTCCACATCGTTATTTTTTCCTCGATTCATATACAATTTTCTTGTCATTTCTTCTTTTTGGTTTCATATAATAAAAGAATTATATACATCTGAAACCTAACGTATAAAAAAGATGACTATTTTGCTTAGGAAGAAGAGGGTCTCTTTTTCTTTTTTAGGGACAGGGGTAGGAAAATCTTATCTACTGTTCATTGTACATATCCATTTTTGTTAGGAATTCCGTACAAAAAAATATAAATGATCTTGAACTACAGCATCTGACCATATATGTATTACAATAAAGAAGGAGGATTTTCAATGCGAGATATAAAAACATATCTTTCCACAGCGCCTGTGCTAACTACTCTATGGTTTGGGTCTTTAGCGGGTCTATTGATAGAAATTAATCGTTTATTCCCAGATGCTTTGTCATTCCCTTTTTTCTAGTTATTAATATTATATTAATATTATTAATATAATATTAATATAATATGCGAAAAAAATGAAGAAAATTTGAGATACAATTCTACGTGACGTGACTAAAACTTAGTCCCCCCCTTTTTCAGTTCTTTAGGATAGGAAGGAAAGAGAAAGAAAAAGTATATTGAACCTCAGCAAAAATCCGGTGGATCTAAGATCCCATTTTGGAGAACAGAAATAGAAAGGGGGTCCAGTCTAAGGTAAAAAAAAAGCTCCACGAAATCATAGCATAAAAAAAAGATACTTAAATGAAATACTGGGATTAGGAGAGGAATAATTGATAGTTAGAAAAAAATTGTATTACTTACATTATTACTATATATATAATAATATTCTATTAATATTAATTAGAATTACAACAAAATATTTAGAAATGGAATTTATAATTAGTAACTTCTATTGATATTGATTTTTTTTCTTTTTTGTTCTTTTCGTCTTCTTAGGTTCGGGTCGAAAACAGAAGAGTTAAGTTGATCAAACAAAAATGCAAAGGGGGTTCATGGCTAAGGGTAAAGATATCCGAGTTAGAGTTATTTTGGAATGTACCAGTTGTGTCCAAAATGGTGTCAATAAAGAATCGCCAGGCATTTCTAGATATATTACTCAAAAGAATCGGCACAATACACCCAGTCGATTAGACTTGAGAAAATTTTGTCGATATTGTCACAAGCATACGATTCATGGGGAAATAAAGAAATAAATCGAACGTGTGTTTGATCTTTCAAAGGGGCAGGAAAAGGAAGAACTTAACATATCTTAACATAAACATATATATATATATATATAATATAATAATATACAAATAATATACAAATAAAAATATAGAATATACAAAAAAACCTATTTCGGTCGGATCTGAAATGAATAAAGAAATAGAATTTTAGAGATAAGGAATAAACCATGGATAAATCCAAGCAACCTTTTCGTAAATCCAAGCGATCTTTTCGTAGGCGTTTTCCCCCAATTGAATCGGGGGATCGAATTGATTATAGAAACATGAGTTTAATTAGTCGATTTATTAGTGAACAAGGAAAAATATTATCTAGACGGGTGAATAGATTGACCTTGAAACAACAACGATTAATTACTATTGCTATAAAACAAGCTCGTATTTTATCTTTGTTACCTTTTCTTAATAATGAAAAACAGTTTGAGAGAGCCGAGTCAATCCCTAGAACTACCGGTCCTAGAACCAGAAATAAATAGATATACTCTTCCATTGATTCAAAACTTCAATCGGAATTCAAGCTCAGATTGATGTTTTGTTCGAAAAGCCTCAAATCCAGATTTTATTGTTGTGTTATAAGAAACAACAAATAGGGAAAGAATAAATCTTTTTTTTTTGAAAGATGTTCGTTCATTTCTACTACTTATCTTATCTTAATTTTTTTTATTCTATCTTCCCGGAGTACATTCTCCGGGGAATGCAATTCTGTTTCAATCATTCCTATATATGACTTTAGAATGTCTTTTATTTCATAATTTTATTGGAAATCGTGTAAAGACAATTCTTATTTGATATAGCTATTTGCACAAGTATTTTACGATTAAGAAGTAATTGCTTCTTGTACAGAGTGTGTATTAATTTACTATAACTATAGAATACCCCTTTCTCACGAGCCGCTGCATTTATCCGAGCGATCCACAAACGACGAAAGTCCCTCTTTTGCCTGCCCCTATCTCGATGAGAGGAAACCAAAGCTCTCATTTTCTGTTGAGTAATGGTTCGAGTAAGTCTTGAATGCGCCCCTATAAAGGTTGATGCAAATAAACGCATTTTTGTTCGACGTCTCCGAGCTATATATCCTCGTCTAACTCTGGTCATTGAATCAAATTACACTTTAATGAATGAATAACTAATTGATTTCTCTTCTTTCAGTCATCCTTTTATTCCCCGGTTGATTAATAACAAAACGGATTATTCCGATATATAAAATATAAATTCCAATGGCTTTTGCTACTATGACCTTCCCAACCACGATTTTGAATCCTTTCAGGTAAAATACCTAGAAATAAGAAATTCTAACGATATTAAAAAAATAAAAGCAAAAAATAGTGGGTTCCGTCGTTTCTATGGTTATTTCATAAACGGCGAGGTCCTCTCTATACACCGGAGCCTCTTCTTTCATTTAATCAAATGTTATTGTAAACTTGTATAGTTCACTCTCTTTGGCTCTACCAATCAATTATACAGTAATAGATCTTTTCACAAAAAAAGTTATCCATACAGTGACGGCATTTAATTATGAAAGTTGGCTAGGTAGCTGACCTTGTTAGTCCGTTCTTTCAAGAAAGGGAACATAACCTTTTTGCTTCTTGTAGTACTATTTCCTCCGCTTAATGGATAACTATTTGCTACCAATGGGGAATTGCTTTTCATCTCAAATTGAGGTGATTGGATTTGCACCAATGGAAACCATAAATTTCATACACAAAAAATATAGGTATATGATAGATCCTCATTTTTAGATAGTAAAAATGGCTTTTTCCACTCTATCTATCCTATTGATGATTGGTACTGGAAAAATGGTTTCGTTTGTTCGAACTCATGATCTAAACGAGTCGCACATACACCCTAGTACATGTTCCCCGACGCTGAGGACATCCTCGAAGTGCGGGGGATTTCGTGATTTTTCTTATTGGCTGTCTTGTGTTTCTAATAAGTTGTTTAATTGTCGGCATATCATACATATATATAATAAAATAGGTTGGTTTAGATCGATCTTAACCTGATGATTGATGATTATGAATTATTTCCATTCAATATCAAATCACGAAAAATTCGAATTCTGATTTGAAACGGAATCATGTATTTACACGAAATCTCCAGTATTTTCATTTTCGACCGCTACAAGATCAACAATACCATGAGCTTGGGCTTCTGTTGCTGACATAAAAACATCCCTTTCCATGTCTTCGGATATAACCCATAAAGGGTTGCCCGTTCTTTGTACATAAACCTTTGTGAGGGTTTCGCGAAGTTTCAGTAGTTCTTCCGCTTCCAGGATAAATTCCCCTGCTTGCGCCTCATAAAAAGAACTAGCAGGTTGGTGAATCATGACCCTGATAATATTGATATAACATCATGCATGAACGGTTCTTCTATCTTGCAGGATTGGGCTAAAGTAAGGGATAAAAAAACAAGAAGAAAAAAAAAACAAATAGAATGGAACAGCCGTACAGGCATCTTTTGTACATTGCATACGGCTCTGCAATGGCATTTCTTCCTCCCTTCTCTTCAATTTCTATTCTATCGAAGAAAAAAATGGAATCCATCCGATCCAGATCGTTGAATGATCCATTTACCACCCTTCCTTTCGTATTGTAGGAGTCAAAAAATACTATGATGGTTCTGTTGCTTTCTATATTTATCTCGTCTGTGATTTAGCAATCCCAAAGTTTCTTTTTTTTTTCATTTTCGTACTCTTTCTTTCGTAACGTAAATATCATAAAGAGACTTCTGGTGTGGAAGAAAAATGGTTTGTGACGCTGAAATGTACTCCTGACACATAAGATCAAATCGGAATAACCTTTGTTTCATACTACTATCTCGATACAAAATCTCATGTTAGGAAAAACAATACTAGTTTATCGAACTCGAAGTGCCATGCTATTATTACCTATTTTTCATATTATTCACATTCGATATGGCGAAGGCATAGTCTTCTTCTTTTTTTTTCAAATAAAAACTCATTGGCGCCAAGCGTGAGGGAATGCTAGACGTTTGGTAATTTCTCCTCCGACCAGAATGAAAGATCCCATTGAAGCGGCTAATCCCATGCAAATTGTATGCACATCGGGCGAAACAAATTGCATAGTATCATAAATGGCTATTCCTGGTATTACCCATCCGCCGGGGGAGTTTATAAACAAATAAAGATCCCTAGTATCATCTTCTATACTGAGATATACCATGAGACCAACAAGTTGATTTGAGATCTCACTATCAACTTCTTGGCCTAAAAAAAGTAATCTTTCTCGATAAAGTCGGTTGATTAGGACAAAATTGTATCCCTTTTGAACCGTACGCGCATCTTTGGATGCATACGGTTCAAAAAAATTGTGAAAAAAGAATCAATGTGTCGATTCCAATCCTATCTCTTTTTTTTGTAACAGATTTC